TTTTACTTTGTTATTTCTGAAGATTGGGGAACTAAGACCATTCCAATGCTCCCTTTCGCCATGCATAAATTGAACCAACAATTAGGATAAGCACGAAAACCAAAGCTTCTATAAATACGGATACCCCCAATACGTCGAAACTCATTGCCCATGGATAAAGAAAAACCGTTTCAACATCAAAAACAACAAAAACTAGAGCAAACATATAATAACGTATTCGAAATTGTAACCAAGCATCGCCCATGGGTTCTATACCCGATTCATAACTCGAAAGTTTTTCCGGCCCTTCGCTAATTGGGGCTAAAACGCCGGAAATTAGAAATGCCAAAATAGGAATAAGACTTGATATTATTAGAAATACCCAGAAAAGATCATATTCGTAAAGCAGAAACATAGACGACCTCCTATGAATGTGGAAAATAGACCGAATGAGTCGGTTCGAATTGGAATCAATTCTCAAGTCATCGAGAACTCTTTAGTCAAAACATGAATTCATTTTGATCAAAGGAACCGTCCAATTTCTTTTGTTTGCTGTGGTACATGCACCCTTTCAAGATTGATTGGAAAGGAATCTTATTGCCATTCCACTTACTTCAATTTGATTTCAATATAGTAAAAAAAAGAGATACTGCTCTTATACAAAACAAAAAAAGGATCCCCCTTCACTTCGCTCTTTAAAGCAAGGGAATTCAAAAGAGAATTCGCATTTTTTGCTCTTTTTTGTTTAGAATTCGAAATCGATTTTTCTTCTATTTTAGACTTTCTTTTTTATGCTTATGACTAGAATCCTAAAAAAGAAAAAAGGGGGGGCTCCGTCTTCTTTTTTTTTGTTACTTTGACTTTTTTTCTTCTTTCTTAGTGATTTAGAAGAGAGCAAAGAGTCAGATGTAGAAGAATGCCTAGGAATTGACATTTCAAGGTTTAGAGTATGTTGGTCTTGGTATCTTTTTTTTTATAGGGCTATACGGGCTCGAACCGTAGACCTTCTCGGTAAAACAGATCAAACTGATTATTATCAAAATGATTTGAACTCTTTCAAAGACCCAACATGCATTTTTTTTGCATTGGGCTCTTTCATTAGCTCAGATAACGATCAGCCAGTCTGCCACAGTTTCTTTTTATCTTGACAGAAAAAGAAGGAGATGGCTCCATGTGCTCTGATTCATTATTTGTATTCCGACTCAGGAGCACTACCAAAGTGTTTCAAAGAAGGGTTATCTTGACGTAGGTTTGCTTTTGGCCTAGATGGACTGAAGTGAAATGGAATCTCCATTTCCCTGCTTAAAGAATGAAATATGAAACTTCATACACCTTCAAGTTCATAGAAGGAAAAGAGATTTTTTTGAGATCCTTAGACTCATTATGCCTAGCATTGAATAGACCGGGTATTCACCTTATCAATCTTTCAAATCAACAATGGATCCTAATCCTAGTTGGTGTCTCTTCTATCTCAATAGACATCCCAAGGGGATCGAACCTTTTGTCAGGCTATTGTTCTCCCCTGTTGTTCCCTAAAAGGGATGGAGTAAGACATCGATTTGTCAATAAGATCCATTCTTTTGATTCCATGACGGACTTCTCTGAAAAACATTGGCGCACGTGTAAACGAGGTGCTCTACCTAACTGAGCTATAGCCCTTTTGCGATACATATTTTATGATATTCTGTAGAGAAATTCTTGTCAATATGAATATTCCACGATCCAAGACCCCAATGATTTTTATTGCTTATAAAGAATAGAAGATTTATAATCCATCGATGTAATGGGATGTGCTGGACTCTCTTTTGTTTCTTTTTGTAATGAGAAAGGGCCTACTTAACTCAGTGGTTAGAGTATTGCTTTCATACGGCGGGAGTCGTTGGTTCAAATCCAATAGTAGGCATACCTGTTTAGATACCATTGACTCCGGTATCTAATAAGTTTTGAGACCCGCCCTCTTTTCTTTTTTGTCTTTTTCATCCTATCTCGAGTTTATGTCATTTTTGATTTTCTAAACTCTTCGTTGCATTAGAATCCGATTCCGTATTTGACTCTATTCAATCAATCGGTAGAATCAGAATGAAGGGCGTATAAAGAGAACTTATGTTTATGCAAAAGCTCCGTGGGTTCCTCTATTTGGACGTACGAACTAGTTACGAAATAGGATTGATAGCCTTTACTCGTGTCCTCGCTCGTTTGAGAGCGAGCTTCGCCTCGATTCTTTGCCTTTTGTCCTCAGCTTTCCTCAAGCTATCTTCCGCTATTTCAACAGTTTGCTGAGCTTCTTGTGGATCAATTTCACTACCTTTTTCCGCAGCAGTTGCTAAAACGGTGATCTCATTATTGCCGATTCTAGCAAAACCGCCCATCAGAGCTATCGTGAACCATTGGTCGTTAAAGCGTATTCTCAAAATACCTAGATCTAGAGTTGTGGCAATAGACGCGTGGTTTGGTAATACCCCAATTTGTCCACTATTAGTAGGTAAAATGATTTCTTTCACTTCTGAATCCCAAAGAATTCGATTAGGGGTAAGTACACAAAGATTTAAGGTCATTTCTTCAAATTACTCTCCTTTTCTAACTTCGTAGCCTTCGCAGTAGCTTCATCAATGTTACCTACCAAATAAAAGGCCTGCTCGGGAAGACCATCCAATTCTCCGGAAAGAATCAAATGAAACCCTCTAATTGTTTCTGCCAGACCAACATATTTACCCGTAGAACCTGTAAAGACTTCCGCTACAAAAAAGGGTTGTGATAAGAAACGCTCAATTTTTCGTGCTCTTGCTACGGTTAAGCGATCCTCTTCGGATAATTCGTCCAACCCAAGGATAGCTATAATGTCCTGAAGTTCTTTGTAACGCTGTAAAGTTTGCTTAACTCTTTGCGCAATTTCATAATGTTCATCGCCGACGATCCGAGGTTGAAGCATAGTTGACGTTGAGTCTAAGGGATCTACTGCTGGATAGATACCTTTGGCAGCTAATCCTCTTGATAGTACGGTAGTAGCATCTAAATGTGCAAATGTCGTGGCAGGAGCAGGATCGGTCAAATCGTCCGCAGGTACATAAACTGCTTGAATAGAAGTGATGGACCCCTTTTTTGTAGAAGTAATTCTTTCTTGTAAAGAACCCATTTCGGTACTAAGGGTGGGTTGATAACCCACAGCGGAAGGCATTCTACCCAATAAGGCAGATACTTCGGATCCTGCTTGGACGAAACGAAAGATATTGTCGATAAATAAAAGGACGTCTTGTTTATTAACATCGCGGAAATATTCCGCCATAGTTAGGGCAGTCAAACCAACCCTCATACGAGCTCCCGGCGGTTCATTCATCTGCCCGTAGACTAGAGCTACTTTTGATTCCGCAACCTTTTGTTCATTAATTACGCCAGACTCTTTCATTTCCATGTAAAGATCATTTCCTTCACGAGTACGCTCACCTACTCCGCCAAATACGGATACACCTCCGTGAGCTTTGGCAATGTTATTGATCAATTCCATAATGAGTACTGTTTTACCCACTCCAGCCCCCCCGAATAATCCGATTTTTCCTCCACGGCGATAAGGGGCTAAAAGATCCACTACTTTAATTCCTGTTTCAAAAATAGATAATTTTGTATCTAACTCAATAAAAGCAGGCGCAGATTTATGAATAGGGGATGTTGTCCGAGTATCTACAGGGCCTAAATTATCAATAGGCTCTCCCAGTACGTTGAAAATTCGTCCTAGAGTCGCTCCACCGACTGGAACACTCAGAGGAGCTCCCGTGTCAATCACTTCCATTCCTCTCATTAGACCATCTGTAGCACTCATAGCTACAGCTCTAACTCGATTATTTCCTAATAATTGTTGTACCTCGCAGGTCACATGAATTTGTTGACCGACAGTATCTCGACCCTGAACTACTAGCGCGTTATAAATATAGGGCATCTTGCCCCGGGGAAAGGCTACATCCAATACCGGACCAATGATTTGGACGATACGCCCCAGCTTCTTTTTTTGAAGCGTGGAATCCCCAGGACTAGAAGCAGTAGGGTTGAGTCTCATAAAAATAGAATAAGAAAAAAAACGTGAAATATGCCGCAATTTTTTGCGAAAAGTCCATTGAAATTATCGAATCCAAAAGAAATGTTTGATAGCAAGGTGATCGGTTAATTCAATAAAAAACGGAATGGGAGCTAGTGCTCCATTCCCCCGGTAACATCCAACCGAATCCAATGAATTGGTTATTCTTATTGATTCAATTGAAATTGAATCAGTGAATTTGCAAGTTCAATCAACCCGTTTTCAAAAGATCAAACGGATACAGAACAATCTTGAGAAAGTCTTTCATCTGTCTATCATTATAGAAAATACCATCCATATTCTTTATGGAATTGGAACCTGAACTTTCTTTCCCATTCAGTCTTTCTATCTCATTGGCCCATATCAAATGATACATAACCTATTCCTTTTTATAACTAGATCTACCCTTTCGTAAACGAATTTCGCATCTTTTGACATCTAGGATTTACGTATACAACATAGATCACTGTCAAGGAAGAATTCATGAATTCTTTTGATATTTCTATTCAAAAAAAGGTAAGGAAAAGGAATTAGAAACTTTCAAAAAAAGGATTGGGTTGCGCCATACATAGGAAAGAGTATACAATACTGATAATGATGTATTTGGTGAATCAAATCAAAAACCACGGTCTAATCTAATAGGGAACGTTTTTGATTAGTGGATAATAGTTAGTTGAGAGTTTTGTGAAAGATTCCTGCGAAAAGGCTCATTAACTCCTAATTCCTGCCGAGTAGACCGTGCTTTGTTGTTGCGAGAATTCTTAATTCATCAGTTGTAGGGAGAGACTTATGTCACCACAAACAGAGACTAAAGCAAGTGTTGGATTTAAAGCAGGTGTTAAAGATTATAAATTAACTTATTACACTCCTGAATATGAAACCAAGGATACTGATATCTTGGCAGCATTCCGAGTAACTCCTCAACCTGGAGTTCCACCTGAGGAAGCGGGGGCCG